TCAATGGGATCTTTTCTCCTGGCTGGAGGAGCAATTACCAAACGTCTAGCATTCCCTCACGCTTGGCGCCAATGGGGTTTTTTGATTTGAGAGAAAAAAGAAAACTATGTCTTCGCCATATGAATATTAAGTAATAATAGCATGGCACTTCGAATTCGATATGCAAAACTTTTGTATTGCTTTTTTTCAAAAGATTCGATTATGTATCGAGAGAGTAGTATGAAATAAAAGGTATTTCCGATTTTCTCGTATCTATCGGGAAACCAATTTAGCGTTACAAACCTTTTTGTTTTCACACCGAGGGCCTTTTAACAATATATATGTTATAAAAAAGAAGAGTGCAAAAAAAAAAAAAAAAGACTTTTCCTTTTTTGATTGAATTAAAAAGAAACTTTGGGATTGCTGAATCAAAGACAAAAAAATCCCTTTTTAATTTTAAATAGAAAGCAACGGAGCCACCATAGTATTTTTACCATCTCGGAAAAGAAGGGTGGCGATTTGATCATTTATCCTTCTGAGGCTGATAGATTCTATTTTTATCTTTCTTGAATGGAAAATTAAGGGTCAATTTGATTGTGGAGCCGTATGCAATGCACAAAAGATGATGCCCGTACGGTTGTTCAATTCTATCTTTTTTCCTAGTATTCTTTATCTTTCTTTTCTGTTCGTTTCACACAGCGGATGGAGAGCCCTTCTATCATCAGGGTAATGATCCATCAACCTGCTAGTTCTTTTTATGAGGCGCAAACGGGAGAATTTATCCTGGAAGCGGAAGAACTGCTGAGACTACGCGAAATCCTCACAAGGGTTTATGCACAAAGAACGGGCAAACCATTATGGGTTGTATTTGAAGACATGGAAAGAGACGTTTTTATGTCAGCAACAGAAGCCCAAGCTTATGGAATTGTTGATCTTGTAGCAGTTCAATGAAAAAAATGGATTTTGTGCAAATCCGTGATGAGATTTTATCTCCGAGCTTACTATTCTGAAAAATTCAGAATCATCTGGTTAGGATCAATCTAAACCAGCCCATTATGTATATGATTCAACATGCCAACTATTAAACAACTTATTAGAAATACAAGACAGCCCATTCCAAATGTCACGAAATCCCCCGCTCTTCGGGGATGTCCTCAGCGCCGAGGAACATGTACTAGGGTGTATGTGCGACTCGTTTGGATCATGAGCTGACGCAAGAAAATGGCTTTTCAGTATGAATGATCAGTACGAGTAAATAGGATCAAAGGGAAGAAGGAACTCCATTCATTCACTATCTAAAAATAAGCAAATTGATCTCTCTATTATGGCTAAAGTTTATGGTTTCCGTTGGTGCAAATCCAATCCCCTGAATTTCAAATGAGAACTCCTTTGGTAACAAATTATTATCTATTAAGCGGATCAAATCTTATTGAAATTCAAAAAAACATAAAAATGAAGTTTTCACTCGGCCAAGAACGGACTACGAGGGTCAGCTACCACAGCTAACTTTCATAATTAAATACCGTTACTGTATAGGTGGGTCTGATTTTGAAAGACCTGTTACTGGATGATTCATGGGTAGAGCCGAAGAGTGTGATGTGAACTATACAAGTTACCAATAACATTGATTAAATCAAGTAAAGGCTCCGGTGTATAGAGAAGACCTCGCCGTTTAAGAAGTAACCATAGAAACGATGGAACCCACTATTTCTTTATCCATTTTTGTATCTCTTGTTTTTATTTACTTTATTCTTGATACCTCGCAAAGGAAGGTTTCTTATTTCTTTCGTATTTCGTAGTAAAATACCTAAAAAATCGTGGTAAGGAAGGTTATAGTAGCCAAAGCCATTGGGATTTGTATGTTATACATTGGAAAAATCCGCTTGGTTATTAATAGACCAGGGCGGGGAAAAGAATAACTGAAAGAAAAGAAATCAATTAGTTATTTATTTGTCAAAGTTTGATTTATTCAATGACCAGAATTAAACGTGGATATATAGCTCGGAGACGTAGAACAAGAATTCGTTTATTTGCATCAAGCTTTCGAGGGTCTCATTCCAGACTGACTCGAGCTATTACTCAACAGAAAATAAGAGCTTTGGTTTCGGCTCATCGGGATAGGGATAAGCAAAAGAGCAATTTTCGTCGTTTGTGGATCACTCGGATAAACGCAGTAATTCGAGAAGGGGGGGTATCCTATAGTTATAGTAAATTAATAAATGATCTATACAAGAGACAGTTGCTTCTTAATCGTAAAATACTGGCCCAAATAGCTATATCAAATAGAGATTGTCTTTATATGATTTCCAACGAAATCAGAAAGGAAGTCGATTGGAAAGAATACACCGGAATAATTTAAATGGAGTTCCCCGGAGAATGAACTCCGGGGAGGTCAAGTCGAAATTACTATGAGAAAATAGGCTAAAGTAATCAAAATGAATGAACACCTTCAATAAAAAATCTTTTTTTTTGATTCGTTTTTTTCTTATGACAGGCATGATAATGAACTCAGAGTTCTCGG